GCCGGCGGTCGGACAAATGTGCCCCCATCGTCTAGTGGTTCAGGACATCTCTCTTTCAAGGAGGCGGCGGGGATTCGACTTCCCCTGGGGGTAGGGTATTACCGAACGGAAGTGGATCGTGGATTCTTTTTTTTTTTTTAATAAGGAATTGATTCTTCCTGGGTCGATGCCCGAGCGGTTAATGGGGACGGACTGTAAATTCGTTGGCAATATGTCTACGCTGGTTCAAATCCAGCTCGGCCCAATAATTCATTGATCTGCCATGAAATGATATAAACCCCTTGTTCTCGCGAAATACCTGATACGGAAAAAAGTAAAAAGTTCGAATATATCTGTACTTGTTCTTTATTTGTTTTATTTTTTTTTTTTTTTTTTCTCACAAATTCTGATCTTGCGAATCATCTAAACTCAGATCCGGATTTGTAACTATAAAGTCTAAGAATAAAGAGTCTTTTTTTTTTTTTTCATTGAAAGATTTTTTTTTTCGACTTTGATTTGAAATACTGAAAAGCTGACTAGCAATCCCTGTCTCTTTGTATCATTAAAGTGTATATCCATGTGAATATCACACTCCCCTTTCTGTTACAAGGCGTTGATTTCAATCGAAAATCGAAATCAATCAAAAATCGAAATATAAATAACGGGTTTGAATGAAATCTGTATGTTGTACACTTTATTGCATTTACCGGGGATTGTAGTTCAATTGGTCAGAGCACCGCCCTGTCAAGGCGGAAGCTGCGGGTTCGAGCCCCGTCAGTCCCGACGGATCTAATAATATAGTCAAAAAAATATAATAAAACAAATACATCAATTCATATTTCCCTCTTCTGCGAAAGGGGAGCAAATAGCACAATTTCATTCCCAAGGAGATACTTCGTTTTTTTATTTATTCTTCTTCCTTTTTTATTTATTTAATATTTCTCTATTTAATTCTTATTTAATTCTATTTATTTAATTCTATTTAAATATTTTCTATCGAAATTCTAGTTAATTTGAAATTCTATTTACTATTCAATTTAATTTTAATATTTGGAATATTATTCTTATTATTAATTATTAAATAAAATTTTTAAATTAATTAATTATTATTAAATAATTAATATTTTAATATTTACATATTCAATAGTTACATAATTAATAGTTACTTAATAGTTACACAATTAAGATTTAACTATTTCATTTTTTTCTTTTTTCACCTAGTATTGATTAATAGAAACATATGTGAATTAGTACAATACTTAGTTTGGATTTTTCAATTACTCCCGACCCTATAATGAAATCGAATCGAGTACCAGATCTTTTCCGGTAGCCACACAAATAAATCACACAAATAAATCGGATTTTTACAATACAAGTAGAATACTCTATTTTTTTTTATTCTATTTTTTTTTTTTTCCGATAAGATTATTAAAAAAGGAGTTTAGAGATTCACTCCCCTCTCGCTTCTATTGTTTATTTGTTTGGGTTTGGTTGTAACCAATGGAAGTGGAAGGGAAGGGTGGTTACATGATACGTCTCTGATGATTGTACAAAGAAATCAAGAATTTTTTAGTTTTTAGAGAAAAGAATATGAAAAATGAAAAAAAAAAGTAAAGTAAAGAAATTTTCAATTGAACCAAGAATCTGTTTTTCAATTCGGTATGGATAAACAATCTTTCTATGTTATACTATTGAATTCTCGACAATGAAGCGATTTGATAGCTCAGATATTGTTATTCATGATATTGATCCGATTCAATATCATCGAGATGGAATTCAGCCCATTGAATTTATAGGTGAAAAGAAAAACTTAGTATCTCTATGGGATTAAATCCCGAGTTTTTGCGAAGTAAAGAAAAATGAAATGATGAGATTATGGAAGTAAATATTCTTGCATTTATTGCTACTGCACTGTTCATTCTAGTTCCTACTGCTTTTTTACTTATAATATACGTAAAAACAGTTAGTCAAGGTGATTAATTTGAATGAAACTTGACTTCTTAGTTCTTATCAATGATTGACGAAATAAAATGAAAAAGATTACTAGTTTGCGTTTTAGTTTTAGATAAAAAAAAATGGACTAGAATTAGCAATATTCTAGGAGATCCCATAGTATGATAGAAAGAAATCTCTTTTTTTCTATCATACTAGCCATTTTTTTTGTATTCTAATAGATAAAGTTATACTGTAGCAAGATATAGGTTTAGTATAGATATACATTAATCTAAAATCTCATATTGATATATCTCGATATCCATTATCTATATGGAATGTACGTAATGTCCCAAGTCTATTTCTTCATCTATTTTATGTTGATTCTAATTAATCTGAAATAGTTGAAAGGCAATTCTTACTTTTATTATTCTAATTCCTATAGTTCTGATTATTTTTAAGCTGAATCCACACAACACATATAGTAATATTAATTATTAATAAAAGAAAATCAACAAATCTTTTTTTAACATTTCGAAAAAATAATTGATCGAGGAGTTGGCAGATCATCCAAGGAAAGGAGTTCTATAAAAATTTTTAAGATTTCGACAAATTAGTAAACACTGGCCATTTTTAACCCTTGAATCATGATATGAAATAAGTCAAGTTAATAAAATAAGGTATATCATAAAACCAATTTTCTAAAAGAATAAAACAAATACTAAACTAAGCAAAAACATATCTTATTTCCCATGCAAAAGTCACTTAAGTTTTATCACTTTGCATATTTAAGAACCAATAACTATTTAATCACTAATAAAAGAAGTATTTTTTTTTTCTCTTTGAACAAACAGGAAAGAGGCAAACAAACAAAAAAAAGGGAGGGCGATCCCTTCCCCCTCATTGTTGATATATAACTCTGGTAAGAACCGTTTTATCGAAATAGATAATTTAGGAAAAATTGGGGTGGAATGAATTTCCTATCATTTGTATTACTTTTACTTTGGAAATAGAAAGACCAGAATCATTGAAATATTTATTTGATTAAATTCTAAAGGGTATTATTCATATATTATTCATAGAATAGATTACTTCACTCAAATCCAATTCTAGAATTTTGAAATGAAGATATTTCAAATTCAATTTAATTGAATTTAAACAAGAGTTAAATTTTGAAATCTTTGCAGAATAATGTATAAAACAATTGGTACAGTTTGATTTCTCAACTCAATTAGTAGTACCCCTAGAGTCCACTTCGTCCCCAGACTACGAGTGAAAGGGAAAATGTAAAGACTACCATTAAAGCAGCCCAAGCGAGACTTACTATATCCATGTGAGTTATATCCTCTATCTTTATGAATATGAACGAATTTTTTATTTTTTATTAATTCATTTTTCTATTTAAGTTTAAGGAAGTTTTCTATTATTGTTCACTAATACTAATAATAGTAGAATCGCTGTCGCAGAGTCAAAAAAAAATATCTTCAATATATTGATGAAACACCCCCCCCAAAAAAAAAAAGCCAATTAATTTTAAGAAGTTTTTATATGATGACTGAAAAACTTTTAGTACAAACAAAATTAGCAGTAAGACTATTGGAAGTAGCAAGATGACTTTTCCTCCGCGTGCTACTGCTCCTGTTGGAGACAAATTCGACAAAGTATATCCGAAAAAGGGAATTGAGGCGACACCCGGATTTGAACTGGGGAAAAAGGATTTGCAGTCCCCCGCCTTACCACTCGGCCATGCCGCCAAGACGACACAAAATAGACAAAAATAGCGTCCTCCTTTATTCTTATTGGACTCTTTTTTTTTTATTTGGACCATGAATCCCGTTTTTTTTTAATCGCTTTCCTAAATTCCTAAAAAGAATCCTTCTTTTTTTGATTGGATTTCTCTTTTCACTTAATTTTGTTAGAGTATCTCAAAACATACACTATTTAAATTCTTTATGCGTTCTATTAAAATTAAAAAGTGACTTTTCATTCACAAAAGAAAAAATTAAGGACAAAATGGAACCGTTAACTATTGACTGTGAATTCACGAATGATTCATGGATTTGAATCGAAAATTGTAGTTCCCTAATCTTAGGGATATCTTAATGATATAACAAAAAAATGGATAGCTAACCAATCCGTATTGATTCTTTTCAATACAAAATTATTCTCAATTTAAATTATAACCCCAATTATGGGTATATGTAAACCCTAGAACATAAAATTTTACACAGATATCTAATTTCATCTCTTAGAATAGAAATTTTGATAGAGCACGGCATGTGCTGTCAAAAACGGAATGGCAGTAAAAGGGGAGACAGGAATATATAGATACATAGCCCTATCTAGTTATATCTGGGTATGCTTAATAAGGCTTCTTATGCACTTCAATCGTTTTGTTTCTATATTCTATATAATTCGAATATTATTTCATATTCTATATAAAATTTTATTTATATATATAAATAAAAAATAGAAAATATATACATCTATGCAATTTTGTTTTTTGAATTAAATAAAATAAGGAAATCCACGAAAAAGCTAACTAAGTCTTAGTCTTAAAAAAAATCAACTTTATATTGTTTCTGATTATTGGTTCTTTATCCCATCGAAAGATTAAACCCTGAATCCATTTATTTTATCTATTTTTTTTATGGATACCCCCAATCATATTGGAATATAGAATATCATAATAATGGTAGAAATTGAATCACGCTTTGCTATTCGATACAAAACAAAAATTCTTAAGTCTAAGTTAAGTGTAATTTATCAACCCCTTTCCAGTTCTATCTCTTGCAAATTCGAATTTGAATATAAATTTGAATATAAACTTATTTTTATTCCACCGTTCATATGTATTTCATACATTCCATATCCATCTCTGGAGTTCGATAAAATTTTATGCGATTCTGTAAACAGAATAGAAATTCTATCATTGCCAGATCGATCCATATAATTGAATTGAATGAAGAACGATCCAATAATGTGGGATTTTCAAAATAGTTAATAAACGGTAAATTAAAAATGCTCGAGGATGGAAATGAGGGAATGTCTACAATACCTGGATTTAATCAGATACAATTTGAAGGATT